AATAATATAAGGGTTTCACAAAAAAATAATAAACATATCGAACGGTGATTTTGGAGGGTAAATCACAAAGATATTGGAACCCTTTATTTTTTGTTGGCCTTATGGGCTGGACTAGCGGGTGCTTCATTCAGTGTTATAATTCGTACTGAGTTAGCGTGACCAGCGTCTTGGTTACAAAATAATAGATTATACAATGTTATTGTTACTACACATGCTTTGATTATGATTTTTTTTATGGTAATGCCAGTAATAATAGGAGGTTTTGGCAATTGGCTTGTGCCTTTAATAATGTTGATGCCTGATATACATTTCCCTCGTTTAAATAATTTAAGGTTTTGATTAGTTCCTAATGCATTCTTTTTGCTTGGAGTTTCTGGGTTTGTAGAGGGAGGTATAGGCGCAGGTTGAACGATCTATCCTCCATTGACTTCAATTGACTTCTTAAGGGATCCGTCTATAGATCTTGCTATTTTTTCTTTACATTTAGGTGGTGCTTCTTCTATTGCGGCCAGGTTAAATTTTGCAAGGACTGTAGCTAATATGCGACATCAAAAACGAGGTTTTCATAAAATCCCAATATTTCCGGTATCATTAGGAATTACAGCGTTACTTTTGATCGTTGCAATGCCTGTTTTAGCTGGGGGATTAACTATGTTATTGTTTGATCGCAATTTTGCTACATCGTTTTTTGATCCAGTTGGCGGAGGGGATCCTGTTTTATTTATACATTTGTTTTGATTTTTTGGGCACCCTGAAGTGTATATTTTAATTCTTCCTGCTTTTGGGATGGTGTCTCATATTGTGGAGCATCATTCAGGTAAAAAACGTTTATTCGGAAAATTAGCTATAATTTATGCAATGTTGTCTATTGGTTATTTAGGGTTTATTGTTTGGGGACATCATATATTTACTGTAGGTCTTGATGTTGATAGGCGAGCTTATTTTAGGACTTTAACATTAATTATTGCTGTCCCAACCGGTGTAAAAGTTTTTAGTTGAGGTGCTACATATCTGGGTTCTTTTCCAAAATGACGTGCTAGAACCTTATGATCTATAGGATTTGTTGGTTTATTTACAGTTGGAGGGTTAACTGGAATTGTATTGGCTAGAGCGTCATTTGACGTGCTTTTACATGACACTTATTATGTGGTAGCTCATTTTCATTATGTGTTAAGAATAGGTGCAGTATTTGGTATTTTTGGAGGGTTTTACTTTTGGTTTCCTTTGTTTACTGGATTGGGGCTTCATCCTGTGTGAAGGAAGGCTCATTTTATTTTAATAGTTTTAGGTGTAAATCTTACATTCTTTCCTCAACATTTTTTAGGGTTATCAGGAATGCCTCGTCGTTATCCTCATTATCCAATAAGATATTTTTTGTGAAATTTTGTTTCATCTTATGGATCAGAACTTTCTTTAGTAGCAACGTACTTATTTTTATTTATTTTGTGGGAGGGGCTTTATGCAGAACGACCGCTTATTTTTTCTGATATTATCAGTCCGGAGTGGGCACAGGATTTAATACCTTTTGGGCCTCATGGTTGTAAGACTAATATAGCTTGTATTGAGCCACAACCTGCTAAGCAGGTAGACAAAGGATCAGTTTGATTTATTTCTAAGGTAAAAGGTGCATCCGTATCTGTTGGTGGATAAGATTGATTTTTTTTGTAAGGGTTAGTGTGGACAAGATAAGGGTATAGTTATACTTGCATTGTAAGTAAAAAACAAATTAAGGGGATAGGATAAGGTAATCTCCTGGGCTCATCCCCCTGTGATACTGTCTTAGTAAGCAGTTCCCCTTTAGAAGAGATTGAATAATGATAAATTTGCTGGGATTCTAAGCTAGTGTAACTTACTATTAGGTTCTCTTGTATGATATTAGATTTGGTGTCAAAGTTTGATCGTTTTTCTGGGAGCAGTTTTATAGTATCATTAGTTTATTGAGGTTTATCGCTAGCAGTTTTAATTGTATTTTTGAATGGTAGTAGGTATTGAATAGTAATAAATTGAACAGAGTCATTTGTTTTGGGTTTGCTTTCGTTTGACCCCGCGAGTTTGCGGGAGAGGCGTGCATTTAGAGATCCGGGGTACAGGCTTTTAGTGTGTAGGGCATGATTAATTGTAGGATTTACTGGGTTTTTATCTTTGTGTCCTTATTATGATGATATGGCACGAGACCCCGCTTTTATTTACAGGGTGACGATGGTTTTATGATGATATGCAATACTGTCATACGGGTTAGCGTCATTTCGGCATTTTTGGTATAGACTTTTTTTAAGTTCAAAAAGAGCTACGTATTTTATATTGTTACTGTCTTTGGAGGTAGTTAGTTGATTTTCTCGAGGGTTGACTTTTGGGGCTCGTTTTGTAGTGAGGGGTATATTTGGTACAGGAGTTAGATACGCTTTAGCTAGTTATTTTACAGCTGATGTCGATTTTAAAGAAAAAATGGAAGAGGATATAGGAGTAAACATTGAAGTGAATATACCAGAGAATATAGCAGCAGAAATAACTGATGAGGTAAGAGAGGAAGCATTATCCAAAAAAATAGAAGAGGATTTAAACGATAATCTAATAAGAAGTGCCAAGGAAGATTTAACAAGTAATTTAGAAGTAAAGTTTGAAGAAGAACATATAAAACAACCTGAAAATATAAAAGTTAAGAGTTTTGATAAGGTGGAGAACTCAAATATAAGAACAAACTCTGATAAAAGGGGATATAATGAGGCGTTCGAAAGTCGGCAATCTATAGTTGTAGAAGGTAGTAATGTATGGAACGCTAACATAGGCGGTGTAAAGGCTGATTTGTATGTAAGGATTAACGACAGAGGTACTTCTTTTCTTAGAAGTTGAGATGGGTGGTTAAAATTTGGTTGGGGTGAGTTTTTGTTTGATGTGTTTTGATCTGCAGTAGTAGAGTACGTGATTGTGGTGTATGATATTATTAAAAATATTGAGTATCTAGATATTTTCATAGTATTTTTAACTTTAGGATGAAATTTTTATGAAATAGCGATAGTAGTATTTCAATGTTATTTGATTGGGTTATTAGGAATTTGTTTTTGTGTTATAGAACCAATAGGGTATAGTAATGGGCAGATTAAAGAAAGAGATATTATTGAGTTAAAACGAGATCGAAAAATTAAATCTGTTTTAGTGCTATGAGAGCAGTTTTTATTTTCTCAGCCGGTCAGTAAGTTAAGTATTAGTTCTTCTTCTTAAGGATAAATTTAAGGTCTAAATTAGGGATGGCGATCTAGTTTAAGTAAAAACATCTGTTTGTCAAGCAGAAAATCCATATAAAGATGGGACCGCCTGGGTGGGAAGACAAAGTTTTGCGTTAGATTGTAGCTCTAGTTTTGGGAGAAAACATCTCCCCTCACTCAGTTACTGTGAAGATAGTTTTTTGGTTAATAATTTTTAGTGCTTGCAGAGTTGTTATATCTGAATCAGAGCATATTATAAGTGTATTAATAGGAATTGAAATTTTAAGAATCGGGGTTTACAGCATGATAGTTAGAATTTTAGCGTTCAATGGTGGCGTAATATTTTGTTTGGTATTTTTAACTTTAGCTGTGTGTGAAGCTGTTTTAGGGTTAAGAATTTTAGTTAGAGTTGCAAAAAGTTATGGTAAAGAAAAAAGGCCATCCTTTTTTTTATTAAAGTTTTAATAAATTAGGACGAAATGAGTAGGTTTGAGTGAGGGGTAGTATATTTTGTTGGGGTTGGAGGATTTGCAACGCTTCTTCTTTTTTTAGCTAAAAAGCTAGGAAAAAAGGGGCGTGCTAATATATATGCAGCTAGAGCATTTGAGTGTGGATTTCAGGCTATGTCTAACGCTCGAACGCCTTTTTCTTTAAAATTTTATATTGTGGCGTTGGTATTTTTAGTGTTTGATGTAGAGTTAATTTTAATTTTTCCGTATTTTTGTGGTGTGGTACCTTCCCCTTGAACTCCTCTGTGTTTATTTTGTTTTATAGTTGTCTTGTTAGCTGGATTAATTCATGAATGTAATGAAGGAGCTATTGAGTGACAGTAAACCAGGGCTTAGTATAAATTAAGTATATCAGTTTTGGGAATTGATGGTTCTAAATGGAAGTCCTGAGTGTTTATTATAATAGGATTGATGATTACAATTGTTTCTAGGATTTGTTTTTGTCTAGGAAGTGTTGAGAGTATGGTATTAACTATGAAGTTGAGTCATAGTATAATATTTGATCTAGCGTTTTCTGTGGATAAATATAGGGTAATGTTTGGGGCGGTAGTAGGAATTATCAGGGGTTCTGTTTTAATTTTTTCTGAGTTTTACATAGCGGATGAGGTATATAAAAATCGATTTTGTGGTTTAATTTTACTTTTCGTAGGGTCAATATTTTTATTATTGATTGCTGATAATATGCCTGCTTTAATAGTTGGGTGAGACGGGCTGGGCTTAGTATCATTTTGTTTAGTGGGTTATTATGATAGGAAGTCAAGTTTAAGTGCTAGAATATTAACTTTAATAACGAATCGTGTTGGCGACGTAATATTTTTAGTGGTAATTAGATTGATAATTGGAGTAAGTGATCTATCTTTTGACGGAGTAGAAGAAATAGCTGCTACTATTTTGGTATTGATTATAGTTTTAATTGGCAGAGCAACTAAAAGAGCTCAAGTTCCATTTTGTGCGTGACTACCAGCTGCGATAGCGGCTCCTACTCCTGTATCTACTTTAGTTCATTCTTCTACGTTAGTTACGGCAGGGTTATTTGTAATATTCCGTTTCAACAGATCTTTTAGTGGTGGGTTAAGTGGTGTTATGTTTGTTATAGGGCTTTTTACTGCTTTGATGGCTAGAAGTTGTGCCACATTAGAGGCTGATATTAAAAAGATTGTAGCATTGTCTACTTTAAGGCAGTTAGGTATGATCAATTTAAGGTTATCTATTGGGATAAGTGATATAGCATTTTTTCATTTGATTGTTCATGCATTATTCAAGGCGTTAATGTTTATATGTGTAGGGTGTGTAATTATAGCAGAGTTTGGGGCTCAAGAAATTCGTCGAATTTCTGGGTTGTCAAAGAAAATACCTACGGTTAGAATATGATTATTAGTAGCAAGTATATCTTTGAGTGGGTTTCCTATGATAGCAGGATTTTTCTCAAAAGATCTTCTATTAGAAGCTGTAATTAGAGGGGGTATAAGAATTCCTTGTTTATTGGTGATATTATTTCTTTCTATTTTGACTGTGTGTTATTCATGACGATTGATCACCTCTATCTTCCATCCAAAAAATAAGAGTGTTATTTCAATGAGAGGAGAACCATGACCGTTTTTTCTTTGCACTTCTATTTTAGGGCTTGGGAGGGTCTTAGGGGCAAAGAGGCTTCAGTCAAGAATGTTGGAGTTAAATGGTTTAGCAGTAGTAAATGAGACTGATAAGATTATTTTAAGTGTAGTTGTTTTATTGAGAGTGGTTAGTTTTAGATATATTAAACCCTCTCATTGACTCTCTGGAAAGAGATTAATAGAAACTCTCAGTAGTATAGTCTTTTTTAATGTTATTAGAGGGTCCCCAATTTCAAAAGTAGGACTTAAGTTTTGTATAGATTATGGACCGTTAGTTGAGGTTGGGTTAGAGCACTACTTAGGAGAGTGAGCAGTCCGAACTGCTACAGTAAAAGCAGTTAAAGTGGGGGGAGTTCCACTCCACTGAGGGGCCTGAGGTTTTTTTGTTTACTATGTAATAGTAGTTAGGGGGTTGTTCCTTTCTATTTTTATAATTATAAATTGGTGCGATAGCTTATAAGGTAAAGCGTGGGGCTTTTAATCCCATGAAGTTTAAATAACTCGTGCTTAGCAAAAATAGAACGAGTTAATCTAAGTTTAAGATGGCGAACTTCAAATTCGAATATAAGCAAGAATGTGCTTACTCGTTGGAGGAGAAATAGCATAAGGTTAATGCGTTTCCTTTACACGGAAAAGATAGCAAGATGTAGCTTTTCTCCTGTGGCATGAATTAAGTTTGTTAGTGCGTTTTATCTGTTTTTAATGTTTAGAGGGTTTGGCGTTATAACAGCTTTAATTTCTAAAGGTGTGATTGGAGTAATAATAGGTATGGAGATTGCATTTTTTGGTGTAATTCCGTTGATGTTACTATCAGGGATTAAAAAGCCTAATAATTTAAACGAAGCTGAAGCAGCTTTGGTTTATTTTTTATTTCAATCAATAGGAAGAATATTTTTATTCTTGAGGTTGGTGCTTGTTATTTTTTCTCGTTTTCAATTTGCTTTCGTATGGTTGATATTTATCCTTGGAGTTGCATTAAAGCTAGGAATTTTTCCATTTCACACTTGAGTAGTAACAGTTTCTGGGTTATCTAGGTGATTAGGAATTTTATTTGTTTTAGTTTTAATAAAGCTTGCACCCTACTGAATGTTAAGAGGATTGGGGCTTCCATTATTTACAGTTATCGTGTTGGTTGTTTTAAGTTGTATCACTACAATATTAGGATCAATTGCAGCATGTAATCAGAGTACTTTGCGAGGCGTTTTGGGATATTCATCACTATCACAAAGCGGCTTTATAATAAGATTAAGATTAGTAAATGTGTATTACTATTTGTGATATTTTATAGTATATAGGATTATTATGTGTGTATTGTTAATCAGATGTTGGCGTAAGAGATCCGCTCTTATAGTAATATCACTACTAGCATCATTAAGTGGGGTTCCTCCATTAATGGGGATATACATGAAATTTGGTGGTTTATATTGTTTAAGTGGTGTATCTATCAGGTTATGCGTTTTTCTTATATTATGATCATTATTTGGGTTTTTTTATTATTTTAACGCATTGATTGAGATTTTTTACTCTAACCCAGAAGTAGGCAAAAAAGATTGGGGGTTGATTATGAGTAACGTTTTTCTAGGGCCAGTAGTATTTATTGGGTTGGCACCTATAATATTAGAGAGAAGTGTAAATGTGTGCACTTGGTCTTTTGGTGGCTAAAGAGGCAAGAGGACTTGCCCTCTCTATTATAGAGTTTGAGTAGCTTAACGATAACAGCGGTGCTTTGAAGCAGCAATGATAGGTGAACACCTCTCAAACAATATGGCACAACTTAGAACTTCGTTATGATTATTAACTTATTTTTCAGTAATATTATCTGTATTTTTTATTATAGTTATTATTTGGTGGAGTGGTAAGCGGCGTTATAAGTTTTAAGAGTGATAATAGGGTTATTAGCCGCTGGATCTGATTATTGCTCTTTTAGATTAGCACTTTCTTTGTTAGTGTTAATTAGAGGGTCGACAATATGAGGTTGAGGAGGACGATCTTATGATTTAATTAGGTGTTGGGCTGGTTTAGATCAATTGGCAAAGTGTTTAGTATTTTTAGTCGTTGTTGTTACAATTATAGCATTCTACTCAGCCAGAGAAGAAGAGTCATCAGGAATAGGAATAATAATTGTTGTTAGAGGAGTGATTGCAGTATTAATTTTTATCTGTGCGCGTTTATTCCCGTTTTTTCTTATGTTTGAGGCTAGATTAGTCCCGATGTTTGCAATTATTGTAGGATGGGGAAATCAGCCAGAGCGGGCTCAAGCCGCTATTAGGATGGTGATTTATACTTCGGTCGGATCTTTACCTTTGTTTTTATTTATTAGGTGGTTAACTAAAAGGTTTAGAAGAGATAGAATCATTATATTAAAATTGTTAGAAAGATCTGAAGAGTTAACTTGGTTTTTATGATTTTCGGCAGTTCTTGCTTTCTTAATTAAAATACCATTATTTGGTTTACACGGTTGGTTGCCTAAGGCACATGTAGAGGCGCCTGTTTCTGGTTCTGTTATTTTGGCGGGGGTTATGTTGAAGTTTGGGGGGTATGGAATTATACGTTTTATGTGGATATTGAGGTGAGAGAGGTGTAGGGTTTTAAGTGATTTTTTATTAGTAAGAGCTATCTGAGGTGGGTTTGTAAGAACTTGGTTATGTGTCGTTCAAGCTGATATGAAAAGATTGATCGCTTACTCGTCTATTAGGCATATAAGGCTTGTAATAGCTGGAATTTTGTCTTGTTCTGGAGTTGGTTGGAGGGGAGCACTGATTCTTATATTTAGACATGGTCTAAGCAGGCCCATTCTTTTCAGTGTTGCAAATTATAGTTATAGAATTTATCAGTCTCGGAGGATAGTCTTATGTAAAGGGCTTTTAAAATTGCAGCCTATATTAACTGGTATATGGTTTGGTGGTATTGCTATAGCTGTAGGGTTTCCACCAAGTTGCGCGTTTTTTTCAGAATTAAGGCTAATTTCTAGTGGTTTTATGCAAAGATCTAGAGCTGGTGTTGTAATAGGTTTGATATGCTTTATGTCGTTTGCTTACTCATTTTTTTTATTTATATCAATTGCGCATGGTGGGGTAAGTAGATTAGCGAAAAGAAGCAGCGAAGAAAAAAGATTTGGTTATCTAGTGTTAGTTGAAGGAGTTGTCTTAATTATAGTGATAGCAGTAAGTATAGATCTATTTTTCATTAGGTAAAAAGGTAGTATAATGAATGCATTCGTTTTCGGCACGAAAAATAGGAAAAATCCTCCTTTTTACTCTACAAACGAGGAAGATGTTAGCGTACATTTAAAATATAGGTAAGGAAAAGTTAATTTGTAGGGTTTTGGGGTTAAGGTAAAATATTTTGAATAGAGTAGTTATTAAACAATTAGTTTAGATAAAATGGATTAAAATTTACATGTATTAAACTAGTAAAAGTTGGTTCAACTAAAAGGCAGTTGTGATCTATAATAGGAATTGATTGTGGGGATGATAAAGCGTTCTGAGCGTTTACCATCCCCACAGTTTTAGTCAAAATTTTTTTTGTTATAGTTCAAGTTGCTGGCGAGATTAAATATGATAAGTTTATACTAACATAAACAAGAAAATTATTGAAAATAAAAGTATAATAGGTTTAACTAATTCTGTTTTGCCTTTACGTTCGGTTATATAAAAATTGCTTGTGGGGAAGGGCAAAGATATAAGTGCTTTGCCCTCCTCACAGTTTAGTTGTGGCTTTTATTCTTATAATGTTTATAATTATTTTAGGTTGCACGATATTTTAGTGCGAGGTCCAGGATGAGAGTTGAGTGTAGAAATTATAGCCTAACTAGTTTTAACTGAGTACGTTAGTTGAGGTAGATACTATTTGTATTATTAATTTGCTTTGCTATTTTTATCATTAATAAATTTATATTATTAATCATAATTATTATTGTGAAAATTTTAATGGATAGGAATAAAGGATGAAAAAGGAGAGTCTTTTAGAAAGAGATTGCTCAGACCTATAGGAAATAATTAGAAAACTTTAAATATAAAACTAACTGTGTGGAGGGGGGAAAGTATCAACAATTTTCCCCCCTCCACACTTTTAGTTGCGGATTATTTAATTTTTCAAGTCATTGTTAATAGTTTAGTTGAACTTTATCTTAGAAGGTTTAAAGGATTATTAGGTTTGTACTTTAACCTCTTCCTCTTTTTCCCTTTTTATTCTCTTTCCTCTTCTATTTGTTTTCTATTGCGTAGTAGTTTTTAGTAATTTTTTAGCTGGATTTTCTTTTGTTTCCTCTTTCTGTTCCTATCTCTGTTCTTATTTCTGTTCCTATACTCTATTTTTTACCTCTGTTCCTATCTCTGTTCCTATCTCTGTTCCTGTCTCTGTTCCTATCTCTGTTCCTATCTCTGTTCTTATCTCTGTTCCTATCTCTGTTCCTATCTCTGTTCCTATCTCTGTTTCTATCTTTGTTCCTATCTCTGCTCCTATCTCTGTTCATTTCTCTCTCTCTCTCTCTCTCTCTCTCTCTCTCTCTCTCTCTCTCTCTATCCATTTCTATTTCTGTTTATATTCTCTGCTTTTATATTCTTTCCTTCCTCTCCCCCGGAGGGGAATATATATTATAGGTTAAATTAAGGATGCAGGGGAGGCTGAGGACCCTTATATAGGGATCCTCAGCCTCCCCATAGCATCCATTAATAAAAAAAAGGCTTAAAAAATATTTAATTAATCTTTGTGGCTGTTTTAGATTAGTCCTAAACTTTTAGGCTTTATCTGCCAATACCAGCCAAATTACAAGGCTTAACACTGTATAGTGCGTTTTGCAAGGGCTTTTATAGGTGTTTCTTCCCACCACGGGAAAATTCAGTAGTATAAAAAAAATCTCTCCCCCGGAGGGGAATATATATTATAGGTTAAATTAAGGATGCAGGGGAGGCTGAGGACCCTTATATAGGGATCCTCAGCCTCCCCATAGCATCCATTAATAAAAAAAAGGCTTAAAAAATATTTAATTAATCTTTGTGGCTGTTTTAGATTAGTCCTAAACTTTTAGGCTTTATCTGCCAATACCAGCCAAATTACAAGGCTTAACACTGTATAGTGCGTTTTGCAAGGGCTTTTATAGGTGTTTCTTCCCACCACGGGAAAATTCAGTAGTATAAATAAGAACCGTAGCTAAAATTGTAGTACTACTACCGCTTCTCGTCCTTTAAATTTAGTTCTAAAGGTATTTCTAGGTGTTTCTTCCCACCACGGGAAAATTCAGTAGTATAAATAAGAACCGTAGCTAAAATTGTAGTACTACTACCGCTTCTCGTCCTTTAAATTTAGTTCTAAAGGTATTTCTAGGTGTTTCTTCCCACCACGGGAAAATTCAGTAGTATAAATAAGAACCGTAGCTAAAATTGTAGTACTACTACCGCTTCTCGTCCTTTAAATTTAGTTCTAAAGGTATTTCTAGGTGTTTCTTCCCACCACGGGAAAATTCAGTAGTATAAATAAGAACCGTAGTTAAAATTGTAGTACTACTACCGCTTCTCGTCCTTTAAATTTAGTTCTAAAGGTATTTCTAGGTGTTTCTTCCCACCACGGGAAAATTCAGTAGTATAAATAAGAACCGTAGCTAAAATTGTAGTACTACTACCGCTTCTCGTCCTTTAAATTTAGTTCTAAAGGTATTTTAAATTTAGTTCTAAAGGTATTTCTAGGTGTTTCTTCCCACCACGGGAAAATTCAGTAGTATAAATAAGAACCGTAGCTAAAATTGTAGTACTACTACCGCTTCTCGTCCTTTAAATTTAGTTCTAAAGGTATTTCTAGGTGTTTCTTCCCACCACGGGAAAATTCAGTAGTATAAATAAGAACCGTAGTTAAAATTGTAGTACTACTACCGCTTCTCGTCCTTTAAATTTAGTTCTAAAGGTATTTCTAGGTGTTTCTTCCCACCACGGGAAAATTCAGTAGTATAAATAAGAACCGTAGCTAAAATTGTAGTACTACTACCGCTTCTCGTCCTTTAAATTTAGTTCTAAAGGTATTTTGTAAAGTAATATATCAACTTGCTTAAAAAGTAAGATTGGTAAATAATTAAAGTAAAAGATATTACCGCAAATTTCATTTCCTTCTCCTTTTACTACTAATATAAAGTATATGATTCTGTATCATGGTTGTGTTATAACTGTGTGTGTTGTAGTTATGGCCTTTGTTAGAGCTGGGTTTTATTTTATTATTTTACCTTGATATGAGGAAAAAGATCTTTTTACTAAAGTTTATACGAAATGTGAAAAAGCTGAAGCTGCTTGAACTGGGATCCCTATAATTTTTTTGTTTCTTTTATCTATTCCATCTCATATCCTTTTGTATTATTCTGGGTCTCGTAAGGGATGTGATTATTATATAAATTTAAAGGTGGTTGGACACCAATGGTACTGAGGTTATGAATATTCTGGTGCTTCTAATAGGAATTTTTCTTTTGATTCTTATATAATCCCTATTTTGGAGCTACCTAAAGATGGGTATGCTTATATAGATGTTGATAAGCGGTGTGTTCTCCCGGTAAATCGTTTGATTCGTGTTTTATATACAAGTGTGGATGTTATTCATTCTTGATTTATTCCCAGATTTGGATTTAAGAATGATTGTATCCCAGGTCGAATTGGTAGGTCTAGGTTAGTTATTCTTGCTCCAGGTATTTTCTATGGATTTTGTACTGAACTTTGTGGGGCGTATCATAGGGAGATACCAATTGTAGTAGAAGCAGTACCGGAAGAAGAGTTTAGTAAGTGGCTTTTAGCCGTAAGTTCATCTGATATTATTATGGAGAGTAGGGAGGATAGTAGACCATTTAATCCACCTTTCGAAGATAAAGATAGCTCTAATGATATTATTAAAGAAGATGATGAAGGTAAAGAAGGGGCTCTACCTCCTTCTTCTGAAGATTCCAATAATACTCCGAACGATAACGAAAGAGCCAGGTTAAATAAGAAAAGGCTTTTAGACTCATCTTCTGAGAGTTCTAATGGGAGCACTTAAATATAGATAAAGGATTTTATAATCATAGCAAAATTTATAATGTATGTTTTTGACGTAATTAAATTAAGTTAAGTAATAAATTCTAGTTATATTATTTGCACATATAATAGCCTTATAGTTATTTTGATTACTAAATAGAGTTATAATAAACGGATGTGAGTTTTAATATAAATACACCTTTATAATATGATTAGGAGAAAAGATTTAACTAACATTTCTAGGAAAGTTTCAAGAATTTTTGGACTATAGGATAAATTTGATTATATAATTATTTTAATATCATTCTATTTGTGTAAAGAGGCTGGTATAAAGAATTGGTAATATAATATGTAATGAAATAACTTATTTTTTATTTATGTTTTGGGAAGTAAATGGTTTTCTTATTTTTCCTGTTGCATGTAGTAGAATTTTAATACGTCGGGCTTAGGTTCCGAAAGAGGGCATTTGCCTCGTGCAATTGGCCTTACGTAGTAAAATTTTAATATGCTGGGCTTAAAACTCAGAGATGGGTTGAACCCTGTAAGGTGAGAATATATTTATTAAATAATTTGGAGTAAGTGAGTTTGGTTAAGGTTCCTTTTTTTTTATTCCGATTTAACGGACAGTACGACTTATGGGAGATTGACATGGAGTGGGAGCTATAAATTTAAGATTAAATTAGTGATTGCCCATAGAAGGGTGGATTACTGGGTTAGGAGGATAAAAATATTTATGTTTGGTTAGCTGTTTTATGGTTATTAATATGTGGATATTTTAAAAGTACTGGCCTTAGGATGATGGTTTCTTCCAATAAAAATTCTGAGAGATCTTAAGCAATAATAAAATTAGAGCACTAAATTATAGTGGGCCGTATGTCAGCTGTAGTTCGTAACATTGGCGAAAAATGTAATCATTATGCCAGTAAGAGGAGAGTGAGAGGGAGGTAAAGCGGGTGCCAGCACCAGCGGTTAAACCCATCATCCTCAAAGAAAAAGTGTCGAGTAGTAGGGGGAAAATTGTTAAAAATATTAAAGTTATGCTTTCTGTCTTAATATAGTGTAGAAACTAAAGGAAGATATGGTAAATCTTATTGTCAAACTTTTTTTCCGTAGGGCTGTGGCTAGTGACGGGGTAAATCCCCTTAACAATGTTCGTGATCGGGCGAAGAGTGGTTGTACCATAGGAAGTCAATATACTTGGCGGTGTTATGAATTCGGTCAGGGGAGCTTGGTGGTTAATTCGATGTACCGCGAGAACCTTACCTCATATATTTCTATCTGTACGGCCGTTGTTAGTGTGTCCTAAAGGGATGTGCGAAATTCCTTATTACTTAAATTAGATAATTGGTATTAAGGTATAATTCAGGTAAATGTGGAGGGTGTGATGAGGCCTTAGCTGAGCTACAATTATGAATTTAAACGGACTTCAGCTGAAAAACTGAAAGCGGGCAAGTTAGTGGCCAGTGCTTCTGAGCGACTGAGCAACACTATAGGCTGTCTGCGCAGAAGGTGGACTTGAAAGTAAGAAGGTGAGAAGAATGCCCTTCTGAATAGTTAAACGTAACGCGTACAAACCGCCCAGCGCTCTTGTATTAAAAAGTCTAGATAAGTTGTAACAAGGAAAAGTCAGCCAAAGCTGTCTTTAGTTGTGAATAATAAATTAATAGAGAATATTTATAAGGCTGCTACTTTTATTGGGCGGCAAGTTGGGAAGATTTTAAAGTTGCAATTCTATTTAAAAGGTAAATGAACTGATGTTAAAGACTACATTAAAAAGATGTTTAAATAGTGTTAAATTTTATAGTTTTAACAGTATGATTGATGTAAGTGTGTGCAAGTTTTATTTAATCTATTTTTTAATCTGGGGTTTTCCATATTATTTTTTAACATTTTTTGAATAAAGAGGCTTAAGTGATTTTTAGATAACAGGTAACCTTATAATTTGGCTGATCACGATTATTTTGAAAGTTAGTTAAAACTGCCTTTAATTGTGATTGAGAAGTTTTTAGAGATAGTTAGTAAGCTAAGTGTACGCATAAAGCATTACCAGAATAAATTTTGGGAGTTATGGGTATCTATAAAGTATATTTATAATAGCCCTCAAAGATTAGAAGGTAAATTGGCAGATCTGAATAATTTGATTAAGGATTGATGAAAGCATTTTTAAATGTGATTATTAGAGAGATTTGTATGATTTATGTGAAAAACTTAAAGTAATTTGATTTATTTTGGCTATACTTAAGTTCAGCAGGATTAATCATCAATGTTGTTTTGAATTGAGATAAGTTTTATATTGAAAGTATTACTTAATTATTTTCAGAATATATTTCAGCTCTGAGTTAAGAAAGTGTTAAAATGGTTGATAGAATGTATTATTTTTCAAATTATAAGATAACTAATTTAACTTGGTAGTTTTAGATGTCCTGACGACTTAAGTATTATCGGTCAGCCTAAGCTGCTTCATAGTTAGATAAGAATAGTTGTTAGGTTAATAGTTTTTTCTAGGTGTGTAGCAAGTGTAGCGACGGTTCATCCTATTCCGTTAGGTTGTTATGTTTTTGTGATAACCAGACTCTGTGCGGTGTTATTAAGTATTGAGTATAGAGTTTTTATAGGGTTTTGTTTATATATAGTTGTAGTTGGTGGTTTATTAGTAGTGTTTGCGTATGCAGCTGCTTTAAGCCCGGCAGCGAATTTTAACCTTAGATTTAATAAAGTATGTCCAGGAGCGGTAGTGATTTTTGTTTTGAGAATAGTTATTGGATGGGGGTATAAAGATTTGATAGATACACCTAAAAATATAAAAGAATATCAGTATAGATTAGGAATAGGGTTTGACTGAGGCTGAGGAGTTTTGATTGTTTTCTTAGCTGTTTTATTGTTTATAGTTATAGTATCTGTGGTTGATGTTTGTTTAGCAACAGGAGAAGGCGCATTAGTAGCAAAAGGTTCTTGAAGTAAAAAGGCAAATAAAATTGGTAAAATTTTTTAGCTAATTTTAGAAAACTCTTTTCAAATAGGATAATTTTAGTATAAAATATATTGTCCGATTAATTTAATATTGGTTTTACTTCACTTTTAGTCTTTCTTATTTTTAATGATGATTATTAATACGGTAAATATATAGTTTTATTGCGGCTTGTAGAAGGGTGTGTAGTTTAAGTAGAACGTCGGTTTTGTAACCCGAAAGTGAGTACGAATTTCCGCGCCCTTTGAAGAAGAATTGGGTTAATACCGAATCAATTAACTTTTCTAGAGGGTCTATTAAGGTTAGGCGGTTTAATCAGCGATATCCTTTAAGTAGGGGTCAGAAATTTTTAACTGGGTATCGTTTATTAGAACGGAGGAAGCGGCCTGTTTATGTTAGTTTGGCTGCACTTAGGATAGTTGTTGGGCTTGTCATGGTAATACACCAGAAATTGGTGGTATTAGGGTTTATGTTAGTATCTTTTGGATTAGCAGGTATAGTAAAAACGGTTCAAGGTTGATTTGAAGAGTTTAATACAGAAAAATGAAAGCGTCAGCATGGAAGGATGACAGTTCGCGGGGTAAAAGTTTGTATAGCTTTATTTATTACCTCCGAAGCAGCCTTTTTTGCATCATTTTTTTGAGCATTCTCTCATGCATGTTGAGGTAGATGTAGGATAAATATGGTGTGACCTCCGATGGGGTTTCGTTGTATTTCGCCTTGAAAATGGCCGATGTATAATTGTGCTTTATTAATTGGTTCTGGTTTAACAGTTACTTATGCTCATAAAGCAGCCAAGTGGCAAGAACGGAGGCCCTATATCCATGAAGAACGTGTTCACAAAGCTTTGAATGTAACTTGTGTTTTGGGAGGGTTTTTTATGTTGATTCAAGCTTACGAGTATTGAAGGATGCCTTTTAGAATGAATGATAGGGTTTATGGATCATGTTTTTATATAATAACTGGTTTTCATGGTCTTCATGTGATTGCAGGGACGGTGTGGCTGTGTTGTTGTGGCCAAGCAGCTAGAAACCGAGCGTACATAATACGTCGTCCCCATTTGGGAATCCAATTGGGAGTGTGGTACTGGCATTTTGTTGATGTTGTATGATTAATAGTGTGGGGTGTAGTATATGTTAATGGGTCAGTTTGGTATTAGAAAAACCCAGGATAAACTAATTAAGTTGTTGGGCTCATAACCTGAATATGAGGGTTTCCTCTCCTGGGCTTTGCCTCTATGGTGTAATATAACACGCTGGTTTTTCGTGCCGGTGATGAACGATTGTAGTTCTAGAGGTAAATTGAGAGACGATAAACATAGGTGTTGCGGAGGCCTTGAAAGTCTTTGAAGGGTGTGCAATCCATCCGTCGTTTAAGTTTGAAGTCGTTAATTAAACGCAAAAATGGAGTGATAGGCTTTATTTCAGGGATGGTGTATGATTTACCTTGCCCTAAAAATTTAAATTATTGATGGAATTATGGATCAATACTAGGTGTGTGCTTGGCTGGGCAAATTTTAACAGGGTTATTATTGGTAGTTCACTATACCCCCCATGTGGATCATGCATTTAATTCTGTTTGCCATATTACGCGAGATGTGCCTGGTGGTTGGTTGTTGCGGAGATATCACGCTAATGAGGCTTCTATATTTTTTATTTGTATATATATTCATATTGGGCGGGGATTATATTATCATTCATTTTATTTCGGTAAAACTTGGTGTGTTGGGGTCTCATTATATATTATAAGAATAGCTGAAGCGTTTTTTGGTTATGTACTTCCATGAGGGCAGATATCTTATTGAGGTGCCACTGTTATTAGAAATTTGCTTACTGCTATTCCTTATGTAGGGCAAAGATTAGCAGAGTGGGTTTGAGGTGGATATACAATTGGTGATCCTACTTTAAAGCGGTTTTTTGTGCTCCATTTTATTCTTCCGTTTGTCATAGTATTTATGGTGATTATTCATTTAATATGTTTACATGAACATGGATCTGGGAATCCTCTAGGGGTGAGTAGAGATTTGGATTGTATTCCGTTCCACCCTTATTACAGGTCTAAAGATTTATTTGGGATTTTAGTAATGGTTTGGGTTACTATGAGAATCTGTTTGATTGCGCCAGATGCATTTGGAAACTGTCAAAATTTTATTAAAGCAGATCCTATAAAGACACCTATTCATATTCAGCCAGAGTGATATTTTTTATTTGCTTATACGATTTTACGGAGGATCCCTCATAAAGCTGGCGGTGCATTTGCATTAGTATGTTCGGTATTAGTGTTATATTTTTTACCATTAAGGCCACGTTGTTTTTTTCGTGGGTTGGCGTTTAATCCGGTTGGACAGGTTTATTATTGGTATTTCGTGGTTAATTTTGTTTTGCTTAGGTGGATTGGCACTTGTCCAGTAGAAGAACCTTTTATTGTCATAGGACAAATTTTTACGGTGTTTTATTTTTTTTATTTTGTCTCTTGATATCCTTTATGTCGGTTTTGAGAGGTGGTAGTGTTACGTTGTGGTAAGCTAGGAGCGTTAAATTGAGATGGAAGAGCCCCTACTCAGTTAGAGGTTGGAAATCAAATAAGGTAAAAATCTTCCAGTTTAGACGCCTAGTTTATATAGAACGTTGTCTTGTGGCGACAGAGGAAGCTGGTGCTGCCGTCTAAAGCCCATATTATGCCAGAGGTATATGGGCCGCTTTGATGTGGCGGTTACGAGTAGGATTACTCTGATATGAGAGTAAACAAAAGTTGATTTTAGTGCTTAGCCCGATCGTGGAAAAGTCAAGTATTGTTAAAGATGTTAGTTCAAGTTAAAAACCGTGAGGGATGTTCTTATAAACTAAAAAGAAGAAAGTAAAATCTTTACTTTTTGCATCATGGTCTATAGAGAGTGAGACCAAAATTGGTTTTTCCCGAAAGTTCAGGAGCTACTTAAGATGTAATGTGGTCTGTTTCATAATACCTGCTAAGCGTTAAAGTAGTGGCGACATACCAATCGCATGGACTGATAGCTGGTTGTTACGAAAACATACTTTAGTATGGAGGAGTTGATTTAGCTTTCCCAACGATTTTAGGAGGGAACAGTAATGCAATTCTATTCGGGCTGTTGGGGATAAGCTGAGCAGGAGTGTTAATTGATATGAATCAATAAGGTAGGGTTAGTAGTGCCCATCCTTTTAAGTTTTGTCTAAAATAATTACGTAGTTAAGATTAATAATATTATACGTAACCCATATAATTAACTTTAATATGTGGATTAGTATAGAATGAGTAGTCAAGCTAAATATCATAGGCTGAATTCGAAAAATATTTGCTTAATAATTATAAAATGTAAAGTGAGGAATAAAAGGTTTTTCTAAGGAACTCGGCAAATACTCTCTGCGCCTGTTTACCAAAAACATCTCTTCTAGAATGATACTAGAAGTAGGCCCTGCCCGGTGCCCTGCGGGGTAAACGGCGGTGTTAAACCTTAAAGTAGCGTGATAAGTCGGCCTTTAATTGGGGTCTGGTATGAAGGGGTTGACGTCGGAGAAACTGTCTCGGAAAAATATGGTGAAATTTACTTTTAAGTGAAAAGGCTTAAATAAAAGTAAAAGACGAGAAGGCCCTGTCGAGCTTGAGGGATTTGAGTGTTAAATAACATGATTAGGAGTTTGGCTGGGGCAGCAATGGAGGTAGCCTCCATTTTTAAAGCAAAGATCCATTATAGTTAATTAATGATAAAAGGAAAAAGTTACCGCAGGGATAACAGCACAAGACCGCCTCAGAGGTCGTATCGAAGGCGGTAAGTGTGACCTCGATGTTGGATTAGGGTAAACCTCTTTGTGCAGGAGCAAAGCGGGTAGGACTGTTCTTCCTTTAATTCCCTACATGATCTGAGTTAAGACCGGCGTGAGCTAGGTCGGTTTCTATCTTTAAAAGGAGCTGGCTCTCGTACGAAAGGATCGAGGCGGCTGAACTATTATTTTTAAGTTTAATCCTAAACAGATAAATTTATTACACTTATATAGTGGAAGGATTCATGGTAGTAGCAGTAGTTGCTTGAGTTACATTTTTCTTCATGTTAGTAAGGACTGCTTTTTTTATTGTGATTGAACGTAAAATTTTAGGTATGGTGCAATTGCGCCAGGGCCCAAATAAACCGTCTATTAAGGGGCTGCTGGTATTTTTAGCAGACGGGGTAAAGTTATTTACTAAAGGTTTGCTTATTCCAAATACTGCCAATAAATGGTTGTTTATCATAGCGCCGGTGTTTATATTCACACTTTCTTTTGGGATTTGAGTTATTTTTCCATCTTTGTTTCCTATTGAATATTACAAATATAGTGTTCTTTATTTTTTAGCATTGTCTGCTACAAATGTTTTTGCTATTATCTTGGTTGGATGAAGGTCTAACTCATCTTATGCTATATTAGGAGCAATACGTGCTATTGCGCAGAGAATTTCATATGAGGTAAGGATGTTTACTGTGTTTATGTGTCCATTATTGGTGATTTTTGGTTTTGAGTTTCAGCGGATGTTAGATGATCCTATTAGGACTTGAGCATATTGTTCTAATAGACTGCTAATATGATTTATTAGGATTTTAGCAGAGACAAACCGAGCCCCTTTTGATTTTGTAGAGGGTGAGTCTGAATTGGTAGCAGGGTTTCATGTTGAAGTGGGGGGCGGTTTATTTGCTTTAATTGCTTTAGCAGAATATGGGGCTATTATTGGAATAAGGGTGTTTACTACTGCTTTGTTTTTTAGTGGGGTAAATTCGTTGTTATTTGTAGTTATCGTTCTTTTTATTTGTTATCTTTTTATTTTAGTGCGAGGTGCTACACCGCGATATCGGTATGACATATTAATAGATTTTTGCTGAACTAAATTATTACCTCTTGCAATATGTAATTTTTTATTCATTATAGTATGATAATAGTAAAATTGCTGGCGCAAAAGAGCGGCTTCTAACCGTTCTTTGAGCAGTTCGATTCTGTTCGTTTTATCCTTTTGGTGTAATTGAGCATTCTTTCCTTCCAAGTAAGAGGTCTTTATTTAAAGAGAGGATACTCAAGAAGCTAATGTAAAGCGGTTAGCCTGCAAAGCTAATTATAGGAGGTGTTTTCCCTTGGGTTAGAAAAAGTGGGCTTTAGCTTAATCAAAGCGTTTGGCTGTTAACCATTTGATGTAATGTATAGTTACAAGCCTGTTGGGGTATTTTAAAAAAAAAGTAAAGCTTGCACCTTTAAATTGGGTATGGTTCCCCCCCAGCTTGTATTGATTAATTTGAGAATAGGCCGCGAAATGTGCCAGAAAAATTCTATGTTAAAATTTAAAGTTTATAAGTGCAGTTTAAAAAGAATTTTTATTAGGGTTGTCAATCATCAGGTGACTATTCCCCAACAAGATAATAAAGAAGAAAATTTTAAGTCTTATGAAGTAAAGAGAGTTGTGGTTGATTATTCTGATTCTGCTAGTAAAAGTAAAGTTACCAAT